GTTTTCTCCTCGTACGGCTCGAGAAAAAATGATTTAATTCGAAGTTTTACCTATGTATCTAATTCTAATAAATAATAAATTAAATGACAAATGGACTTATAAAATGAATATCAATTAGACTAGGATTTCAGTCTTTTTTCTTCTTGAAAAATTAAAAAGAAATGGCTCGTACTCATAACTCAAATCGGATAACTCTTAAATAGCTCAAAGGAAAATCTTTAGTCAATTTCATTTATTGAGTAGTCTTTACTCCCTTTCGTTTATCCCGGTTAAACTATTTCAAATTCTATTTGAATTCTTTAGTCGGATCCAGTTATTGAGACTATCGAAAAAATTAACAATTACAAAGGGTATTTCCTTGTTTTTAAACCCTTTATTCTGATTTTTAATCATTGGGTTTAGACATTACTTCGGTGCTTCTTAATCCTTTCAAAGTGGTAGCAACATACCCTTTTTGATTTCTTTCTATCAAAGAATCCTATGGACGGTTGATTCTAGCATAATACACGTTGAATCGAAAATTTTGGATCAATTTCAACAAGTTTTACTTTTGAATTGGAAACTTGCTCGAATTGGATTCTTTCGATTTTCCATATATTTACGAAGTTGTTCCAGTTGATTGGCATTAACCCTAGATCCTTGCCCCTGAGAAATGAATTAATACTTTCTGTTCGAGCTCCATCATGGACTATTTACAACCCGACAAAAAACGAAGGGTTCAAGTGTAACAGAACAAACAATGTCGAGCCAAGAGCACCTCATTCCTAGACAAATTTAAAATGATGGATGTAAAAATCCACAATGGGTCATATCCTTCAAGTCGCACGTTGCTTTCTACCACATCGTTTCAAACGAAGTTTTACCATAACATTCCTCTAATTTGGAACCGGTATACCGGTATGGAATTGATTCAATCATGGAATCATGAATAGTCATCGGTTCAGCTGTCCATAGACATCCTAATCTACACCTTTTCTTCTATATATGAATATGAATATATGAAACAAGATTTTTCTGAAAAAATCTTAGTAAGATAACATTTTGAACATATTTAACATACTAATTACTAATAGAATATATAGATAATAGAAAGAAAAAAGAAATCTATATTATATATATAATAAAAATATAATAATTAAATTAATATTAATAATGAATAAGTTTTTGAATCTACATTTTCAAGTGACTTAATAGGATAAATTAAATGATTTTATACTTTTTCAAAGATTCCAAATCATTAAAAAAATTTTCTAAGTGAAATTCACTATTTAATTTAAATTAAACATCATTATTTAATTTGATTGGATTTGAAGAAAATTGGACAATAAGCATCGCCTTTGATCTTTATTTGAAATAGATCAAAAAAAAGAAGAAAGAAATCCATTTTTTTTATGATAATGAGATGTAAAAAAAATAATGTAAGTTAAGATTTGAATTTTGATTTTTTTAATCAGATTACGAAAATCAAAATCGAAAAAAAATAGGGAAGGTTTCTCATATCTATCAGATAGACTGAACAATTGTCACTGTTTGTTATAGATATAGTATAAATACCATACCATACTATAGAACATGGAACTTGATCGTTTGTTAATGAAATTCGAGCAGACACAAATGCTTAAATTTCTAATTAATATAGCCTATCCACCCCCCACTTCTTTTTTATATTATGATATAGTTTATATGGGAATAATGGAGTATAAAAAGTGGATCCGCGCTGGGACGGAAGGATTCGAACCTCCGAATAGCGGGACCAAAACCCGTTGCCTTACCACTTGGCCACGCCCCATTTCAATTGCTAATCGACACTAAGAAACAATAATATTGTTATTGGTTGTTTGTCAACTCCAGCCCAAATAAATATCTAAATATATATCTAGATATAGAATCTATCTATAGAATATAGATCTTCTATATCTATAGAATATATAGAATAGACCGGTACTAAGATTTTGATACATATAGATACAGAATTCAACTTAATTTATTGATCATTACATAGAATTCAATTAAGATATTGTATGAAAGTATAGTTTATTCTATTCTCCTTTGAGAATTGGAGAATTTTTGGTTGGATGGATTCAAAGAAAAGAAGGATTTTTGTCTATCTTACCTTACTTTCTTTTTCCTTATATCAAAAAGGCAACCAAAATGCAATTATCTCCAAGAACAAAATGTCTGTTATGCTTAATATCGTTAGTTTGATCTGTATTTGTATTAATTCGCCCCTTTATTCGAGTAGTTTTTTCTTCGGCAAATTGCCTGAAGCCTATGCTTTTTTGAATCCAATCGTAGATGTTATGCCAGTCATACCTCTGTTTTTTTTTCTCTTAGCTTTTGTTTGGCAGGCTGCTGTAAGTTTTCGATAAGATCCTAAATAATAATATCCTAGAAAATGCATGATTTCCTCGAGAAAAAATTCTAACAATTGATAAAATAAAATCAGATAAGTTTTATAGTATGAACCCCCGATTCATACATTGAAATTCCCTGATAGTCG